CTCTTTTTTCCATTTCGCTTTTTTGTTTGTTTAGGTTTGTAACTATGTGACTAATCAAAGTGGAAAGGCAATCTGATGATACTTCATCAGATGCTTAAGAAGCAAGGTAGGTTATAAAAAAAACAAGGAAACGGATGATAAAGAAAGGAATTTTGAATTAATTGGGTCAGGAATCAAAATTTTGATTCGGTATGGATAAAAGAACTTCCTATGTTATACTATTCAAGTCTCGACGACGTGTTGCTTTGATAGATCAGATATTGTTATTCATGATATTGATCCGATTCAATATCATTGAGAGGCATTGAAGACGAAAGATTTATCATCTCTAGGGGATTAAATCCCGAGTTATTGCCAAGTAAAAAAAACCGATGAGATTATGGAAGTAAATATTCTTGCCTTTATTGCTACTGCACTATTCATTCTAGTACCTACCGCTTTTCTACTTATCATTTACGTAAAAACAGTAAGTCAAAATGATTAATTCAATTGAATTTTCAAATTCATTTGAATATGAATGAAACTTTCCTTCTGGGTTTTTATCAAAAATTGACGAAGTCAAATGAAAAGGATTCCAATTTCGCGTCTTAATTTAAATGAAATGAGCGGGCTATAATCGGCAGTATTCTATGAATTCGATAGTATGGTAAGAAAGAAATACACGAATCTTTCTTTCTACCATACTATCTATCTCTTAGTTTATAAAGTAAAAATCTAGAATAAAGATAGAGGCTTAAGTTTCTATAGATCAATCTACAATACTCTTTTCCTATATGTGTATATTAATACCATATATTGTATGGAGTTGACAGAACACCTAATTTGCTACATCTATTTGTTCCAATCAATCTGAAACAATTCTTATCTTAGGATAAAAATTCCTTTACTTTTCCTTATTATTAGGAATAAGGAAGAGGAAATCTCATCGATTTTGAACGCCCCAAGCATGATATGAAATAAGTCGATAAAGCATAAATATCCCTTAAACCAAGCGGTAAATGCCCAATATATATGTGACTCGCCCCAGTCAAGATCTTATTATTGCATAGTCTCTCATTAGAGAATAGAGAACCACTATCTCTATATCATTTCGCGTAGAAAATGCGTATACACTTAACAAAACGACCTCCTCTTTGAACAGTAAAGAGGAAAAGAAATCAAAAAAAGGTTTGGTCTTCCTCAATATCTATCTATCAAGATAGTAAGAGCCCATTCCATTGATTGAAATAGAAAATTTCGGAAGAATTTTAGGTTGGAAAAAATTTCCAATCATCTGAATCCCTTTCTTTTCTTTTCGAAATACAAACACGGGAATCGCTGAAATATCTCTTTGCTTGAAAGAATATGATTCATATCATAGATTACTCCATTGAAGTCCAATGGGATTCGAAATTCAGATATTTTGATTTTAAATAAAATAGTTCAAATTGATTCCTCAACTCAATTAGTAGTACTTCTACAGCCCACTTCTTCCCCACACTACGAGTGAAAGGGAAAATGTAAAGACTACCATTAAAGCAGCCCAAGCGAGACTTACTATATCCATGTGAATTATGTCCCCTATCTCTATAAATACGAAGGAATTATTCCATTATTTCTCACTAATAATAGTGTAATCAATAGCGCAGAGTCAAAAAGGGGTTTTGACCGAACACTATTGAGAAACCAACTCAATAAATTGATTATGATTTCGAATCGGGAAAGACAAAACGCAAGCAAAATACGCAGCCCCATCCCAAAAGAATGAGAAATATTAAGAATAAGGTCGATTTTTTTGTTTTGTCGACTTTCGTAAGTAAAAACATAAAGTGAGAAATCACTAAACAAGATAAATCACTATCTATTACAGACCTCTATTTCCTCATTTAATCTAATCCGTATCCCCTTCCTGTGAAACAAGAGGGCTTGGCCAGGGCTTGTCGAAAATAAATTCTTTCTTTTTGCCCCTTTTTCTATAAAAGAAAATTACCCACCGTATATTATAGAAAGAAACTTCTGCGCCTTTCCAAAACTATTAATTGAATCGGATTGGAAGTCTGATAGTAAATCAGATTCAAGATCCAGTTATTAGACACTCCCTTAGTATTAGTACTAAGAAGGGAATCGTGAAGTCTTGATAGTCCCTCTGCCAGTAGATTTTACTATTTCTTTGAATTCTAGATGCGAACCGAGATTCACAATCTTTTCTTTTTAGAAAACCCTCAGACCGCATATTTAGAATCAAAGAAAACATCAACAGTCTGCTTCCTCTGCTTCTAGAGGGGGAAAAATGCGGCGGGTTATATTAATATTAGCAGAACAGAAGAGAAGAACAAATTTCGAGTTTTTTGTTGATCAGGCGACACCCGGATTTGAACTGGGGAAAAAGGATTTGCAGTCCCCCGCCTTACCACTCGGCCATGCCGCCAAAATGATACAAAATAGATGAAAATTTTTTCGGATTAATGAATTTTGCATTTTGACTCCTGTTTTACTTAATCCTTTTTCATACCTCTTTTTG